TTAAAAATAAGCTAAAGCAAGCTTTTGGGTTCATACCCCAAATATAAAGGAAATCCCTTTTTTTTAAATAAAGTGCCTGATAAAAAGGATTACTCTGATAGGGTAAATTATGTAAAAAATTACCTTTATTATATTTTATAGAATTAAACTATACCTTATAATTTCAAAAATTATCGTGCATCTTACACTAAAATATAATTATTTAATATGAGAAACCTCACAAAGATAAATCTTAATTATCTATTTTAAATTTTATTTATAATTAACTCAAATAAAATATTTTTTTTATTTATTTTATTTTTTAGAACTCTAATTTCCATTTCTTCTAATTCATGATTAGGATGTTGAATTGGTTTAGAAATTAATTTATTAAGATTTATCCCCCTAATATCCAACCCCAATAATCTTTTAAATTCAGAAGCTTCCTTAAAATATTTTCTAACTCAATCTATTGCCTCAATTAATTTCTTATTTTCTATTTTATTAAATATAATACTATTAAAAAATTTCATTTTTAATGATACACTTTCTATTCTTATTAATTCTTCCCTATTAATAAAAATAGGTTCAACCCCCTTTCATTTTTGATTCCCAAATATTATAGAAGGATTATCATGATTAAATTGTTTTATTTTAATAACATGACAAAAAATTTCCCCCATAATCTTACTATCCTATTATATAAATTTTAAATTTTTATTTTTTATTATAATCTTAAATGTTATAATTAGTACTATTAGAAGTTTTAATCAAATTTCATTACGTAAATTAATAGCTTTTTCTTCAATTAATAATCTTGGATGAATATTATCAGCACTATTAATTAGAGAAAATATATGAATATTATATTTTATTCTTTACTCAATATTTATTTTTATTATATGTTTTTTATTTTATATTATTAATATTTTTTATATTAATCAATTATTCAATTTAAATTTAAATTTTTCAATTAAATTTTCAATTATAATTAATTTTTTATCTTTGGGTGGCTTACCACCATTTTTAGGATTTTTTCCTAAATGAATAATTATTAATTATTTATTACTAAATAATTGATTTATTATTTCTTTTATTTTTACAATAACAAGATTAATTATATTATTTATTTATATTCGAATTATTTACTCTTCTTTTATATTCTACTCTATTAAATTAAAGTGATTTAAAATTTCAATTAAAAATAATTTTATAATTTTTATTAATATTTCAAGATTTATCTCCTTATTAGGTATAATTATTAGAACTTTATTTTTTTTCTAAGGTTTTAAGTTAAATTAAACTAATAGTCTTCAAAATTATTTATAAAGAAATTTCTTTAAGCCTTAGTAATATAAATACACCTTAAAATTTGCAATTTTAAATCATAATTGAATATAAGGCTAATAAAAGAGAAATTTCCCGTTAATAAATTTACAATTTATCGCTTATAACTCAGCCATTTTATTTAAGCGAAAATGACTTTTTTCAACAAATCATAAAGATATTGGTACTCTATATTTTATTTTTGGAATTTGAGCTGGTATAGTAGGAACTTCACTAAGTTTATTAATTCGAACTGAACTAGGAAATCCCGGATCTTTAATTGGAGATGATCAAATCTATAATACAATTGTTACAGCTCACGCTTTTATTATAATTTTTTTTATAGTTATACCCATTATAATTGGAGGATTTGGTAATTGATTAGTACCATTAATATTGGGAGCCCCAGATATAGCCTTCCCACGAATAAACAATATAAGATTTTGATTACTACCCCCATCATTAATCTTATTAATTTCTAGTAGAATTGTGGAAAATGGAGCAGGAACAGGATGAACAGTTTACCCCCCACTCTCATCCAATATTGCTCACGGAGGATCATCTGTTGACTTAGCAATTTTTTCTTTACATTTAGCGGGAATTTCTTCAATTTTAGGGGCAATTAATTTTATTACCACAATTATTAATATACGAGTTAATAATATATCTTTTGATCAAATACCATTATTTGTGTGAGCTGTAGGTATTACAGCTTTATTACTTCTTTTATCTTTGCCTGTATTAGCGGGAGCAATTACCATACTTCTTACTGATCGAAATATTAACACATCATTTTTTGATCCTGCTGGAGGAGGTGATCCAATTTTATACCAACACTTATTTTGATTTTTTGGTCATCCCGAAGTTTACATTTTAATTTTACCAGGATTTGGTATAATCTCCCATATTATTTCTCAAGAAAGAGGAAAAAAAGAAACTTTTGGATGTTTAGGGATAATTTATGCTATAATAGCAATTGGATTATTAGGATTTATTGTTTGAGCTCACCATATATTTACCGTAGGAATAGATATTGATACTCGAGCTTATTTTACCTCTGCAACCATAATTATTGCTGTACCAACCGGAATTAAAATTTTCAGATGATTAGCTACTCTTCATGGAACTCAAATTAATTATAGACCATCTATACTATGAAGACTAGGATTTATTTTCTTATTCACAGTAGGTGGTTTAACAGGAGTAGTATTAGCTAATTCATCAATTGATATTACACTACATGATACATATTATGTAGTTGCTCATTTTCATTATGTTTTATCTATAGGAGCTGTATTTGCCATTTTAGGAGGATTTGTTCATTGATATCCTCTATTCACAGGATTAACAATAAATAATTATTTATTAAAAATTCAATTTATTTCAATGTTTATTGGAGTTAATTTAACATTTTTCCCACAACATTTCTTAGGTTTAGCTGGTATACCACGTCGTTATTCAGACTACCCCGATAGATTTGTATCTTGAAATATTATTTCATCTTTTGGATCATATATTTCCCTTATTTCTATAATTATAATTATTATTATTATTTGAGAATCTATAATTAATCAACGTTTTATTTTATTCCCATTAAATATACCATCTTCTATTGAATGATACCAAAATTTACCTCCTGCAGAGCATTCATACAATGAATTACCAATTTTAAGTAACTTCTAATATGGCAGATTATATGTAATGGATTTAAACCCCATTTATAAAGGTTTTATCCTTTTTTTAGAAGTGGCAACATGATCCAATTTAAATTATCAAAATAGAGCATCACCTTTAATAGAACAAATTATTTTTTTTCATGATCATACATTAATTATTCTTATTATAATCACAATTTTAGTATCATATCTTATATTAAATTTATTTTTCAATTCCTATATTAATCGATTTTTACTTGAAGGACAAATAATTGAATTAATTTGAACCATTTTACCCGCAATTACACTAATTTTTATCGCATTACCCTCTCTCCGATTATTATATTTATTAGATGAATTAAATAACCCATTAATTACATTAAAATCAATTGGACATCAATGATATTGAAGTTATGAATATTCAGACTTTAATAATGTAGAATTTGATTCATATATAATTAACTCTAATGAAAATATTAATAGCTTTCGATTATTAGATGTTGACAATCGAATTATTTTACCCATAAATAATCAAATTCGTATCTTAGTAACAGCTACTGATGTAATTCATTCATGAACTATTCCATCTTTAGGAGTTAAAGTTGATGCTAACCCAGGACGATTAAATCAAACTAGATTTTTTATCAATCGTCCAGGAATTTTCTTTGGTCAATGTTCAGAAATTTGTGGAGCTAATCATAGTTTTATACCCATTGTAATTGAAAGAATTTCAATTAATAATTTTATTAACTGAATTAATAACTATTCATTAGATGACTGAAAGCAAGTATTGGTCTCTTAAACCACATTATGATAATTTAGCAAATATCTCTAATGAAAGAATTAGTTAATATATAACATAAATATGTCAAATTTAAATTATTACTAATGTAATATTCTTTTATTCCTCAAATAATACCAATTAATTGAATTATATCTTTATTTTTATTTATTTTTATTTTTATAATATTTATCTCAATAAATTTTTTTATTTTTAATTATAAATTAAATAATAAATTTATTAATAAAATTAAAACCCCTAATAATCAAATTTGAAAATGATAAATAATTTATTTTCAATTTTTGATCCATCAACTAATATTTTTAATTTATCATTAAATTGAACTAGAACTTTTATTGGATTATTATTTATCCCATACTCTTTTTGATTCACCCCTAATCGTCATTTTATTATTTGAAATATTATTTCAAATAAACTTCATAATGAATTTAAAACTTTATTAGGAATTAATAGATTTAACGGATCAACATTTATTTTTATCTCATTATTTTTTTTTATTTTATTTAATAATTTTTTAGGGTTATTCCCTTATATTTTTACAAGTACTAGACACTTAAACATCTCATTATCCCTATCATTAACTCTATGATTAAGATTTATAATTTACGGATGAATCAACAATACCCAACATATATTTATCCATATAATTCCCCAAGGTACACCCACAATTCTTATACCTTTTATAGTATTAATTGAAACTATTAGTAATATTATTCGACCTGGAACTTTAGCCGTACGTCTTACAGCTAATATAATTGCTGGACATTTATTATTAACACTACTAAGAAATACTGGTATTAATATACCTAATTATTTATTAATAATTTTAATTTTTACTCAAATTCTTTTATTAGTTTTAGAATCTGCAGTAGCAGTAATTCAAGCTTATGTAATCACCATTCTTAGTACACTTTATTCTAGAGAAGTTAACTAATGTCAATAAATCAAAATCACCCATATCATTTAGTTGATTATAGCCCATGACCATTAACCGGAGCTATTGGAGTTATAACTTTAGTTACAGGATTAATTAAATGATTTCATAATTTTAATATAAATCTTTTAATAATTGGATATTTAATTGTATTATTAACTATATATCAATGATGACGAGATATTTGTCGAGAAGGAACATTTCAAGGAAAACATACAATCTTAGTATCTAAAGGTTTACGATGAGGAATAATTTTATTTATTATTTCAGAAATTTTCTTTTTTATTTCATTTTTTTGAGCCTTTTTTCACAGAAGATTATCCCCAAATATTGAAATTGGAGCTATATGACCCCCAATAAATATTATTCCATTTAATCCTTTTCAAATTCCCCTTCTTAATACCATTATTCTAATTACATCAGGAATTACTGTTACTTGAGCTCATCATGCATTAATAGAAAATAATTTTACTCAAACTTCTCAAAGATTATTTATTACTGTTATCCTGGGAATTTACTTTACTATTTTACAGGCTTATGAATATATTGAAGCCCCATTTACCATTGCAGATAGAGTTTACGGATCAACTTTTTTTATAGCAACTGGATTTCACGGTCTTCATGTTATTATTGGTACAATTTTTTTAATTACATGTTTTTTTCGACATTTAAATAATCATTTTTCTAAAAACCACCACTTTGGATTCGAAGCAGCAGCATGATATTGACATTTTGTAGATGTAGTTTGATTATTCCTTTATATTTCTATTTATTGATGAGGAAATTAATTATTTATATAATATATTTAGTATATTTGACTTCCAATCAAAAAGATTAATTAATCAATTAATATAAATAATTACTATTTTATTAACTTTATCCTTAATAATAATTATTATTTCTAATATTTTTATAATAATTTCATTTATTATCTCAAAAAAATCTCTTTTAGATCGTGAAAAATGTTCACCATTTGAATGTGGATTTGACCCAAAATGTTTAGCTCGTATTCCATTTTCTCTTCATTTTTTTTTAATTACTATGATTTTCTTAATCTTTGATGTAGAAATTGCATTAATTTTTCCCATAATTCCAACATTTAAAATAGTTAATTTTTTTATTTGATATAAAACTAGTTTTTTTTTCATTATTATATTATTAATTGGTCTTTATCATGAATGAAATCAAAATATATTAAATTGAATTAACTAAACAACTAGGATTATAGTTTAATTAAAACATTTGATTTGCACTCAAAAAATATTGAAATCTCAATTTATCTTAAATAAGAAGCAATAAATTGCATTTAATTTCGACTTAAAAGATAGAGTTAATTACTCCTTATTTAATTAATTGAAACCAAATTAGAGGTATATCACTGTTAATGATAAAATTGAATAAAAATTCCAATTAGAAATATATTACAATTAAGCTGCTAACTTAATTTATAGTGATTAAAATCATTAATATTTCTATTTATATAGTTTAATAAAACATTACATTTTCACTGTAAAAATAATATATATATATACATATTTATAAATATATATATATATATATATATATATATATATATATATTTAAAGATTTAGTTAATCACCTTAATATCTTCAATATTACACTCTTTTATTAAGCTATTTAAATATAATATTAATATAAAAATAAAAATTATTATTCATAAAACAAATCTAAATAAAAAAATTTTAAAATTATTTAATTGATAAACATAAAAAATTACTGAATAATTTTTAATAATATTAAAAATACCCTGTCTTTTATAAACCTCACCTCAACCCATATCAATATTTTTTAATAAATTTTGTCCCATTATTAAAAATCCATAATTTATTATATAAGTTGATAAACCAGGTAAAAATCATATTGTAGTTAAAAACATACTTAACTTATAAGTTATTATAAATTTATTAATAGAATAAATCCCCATATTTCTAATAATAAACCCCATTAATAAACCTAACATTGTTACATAAATTACTATCATTTTTATGTTAAAAGGTAAATAAATTATATAGGGATAAGAAAAAATTATTCATCTCAAAAATCTCCCAGAAATCAAACTCATTATTAATAATAAAAATATACTTTTTAATATAACATAATCCTCATCATATAAATTATAAATACTTAATAAATTAAAATCATTTACTATTAAATATATAAGTAAACGTAAAGTATAAAATATTGTTAAACCTGTTGAAACATAATATAAAAAAAAAATTAATATATTTAAATTTCTTATTCTAACCAACTCTAAAATAATATCCTTAGAATAAAATCCAGCTAAAAAAGGAATACCACATAAAGCCAAATTAGAAATATTTATACATAAAGAAGTTAAAGGAATATAAACTCTAATACCCCCTATTATCCGAATATCTTGATTGTCAACCATTATATGAATAATAACCCCAGCACACATAAACAATAAAGCCTTAAACATAGCGTGAGTTAATAAGTGAAAAAAAGCTAAATCCCCATATCCTATTCTTAAAATTCTTATTATTAAACCCAATTGTCTTAATGTTGAAAGAGCAATAATTTTTTTTAAATCAAATTCATAATTAGCACAAATTCCAGATATAAACATAGTTAAACTAGATATTAGCAGTAAAAATTTAAAAAAAAACATATCAACTAATAACATATTAAAACGAATTAATAAATAAACCCCAGCAGTAACTAAAGTTGAAGAATGAACTAAAGCTGAAACGGGAGTAGGTGCAGCCATAGCAGCAGGTAGTCAAGAACTAAAAGGAATTTGAGCTCTCTTAGTTATAGCAGCTAAAATAACCAAAATACCAATAATTTTTATAGAATAATCATTAGATATAAAATTTAAATAAAAAATATAATTTCAACTTCCATAATTTATTATCCAAGAAATTAACATTAAAATTATAACATCACCAATTCGATTAGATAAAGCTGTTAATATACCAGCATTATAAGATTTAATATTTTGATAATAAATAATCAAACAATAAGAAACTAACCCTAAACCATCTCACCCTAAAAAAATTCTAATTATATTAGGACTAATAATCAATAAAATTATAGAAAAAACAAATAATAAAACTAAAATAATAAAACGATTTAAATTTAATTCTGATCTTATATATCTTTTTCTATAAAAAATCACAGAAGAAGAAATCAAAGAAACAAATATTATAAACAATAAAGATATTCAATCTAATAAAATAGATATAACAATATTTATAGAATTAAAAGAAATAATTTCCCACTCTATTAATATTATTATATTATTTATAATAAAATAAACTATTATAAAAAAATTTAGTAATATAAAAAAAAATAAAAAAAAAAATCTCACAAAACAAAGAGAATGTTTATTACCCATAACTTAAAATGATATATTCATATTTTTGACTCCACAAATCAATATTTTTTATTAAATTATTTAAGTAAAATCAAATTATTCTATATTCAATTTTTAAAACTAAAATATTTAAAGGTAATCAATGTAATAATAACATTAAATATTCTCGTGATACCCCACTATAAAAACTATAAACTCCCATATTATATTTTCCATGTTGAGTATAAGAATATAAATACAATCTATAACCAGCTCTAAAAAACGAAACCCCCATTAATATAATCATTCTTAATCAAGATCATCTAATTAATCTATTAATTAAACTAATTTCCCCCATTAAATTTAATGATGGGGGAGCAGCTATATTTGAAGATATAAATAAAAATCATCATATTCTTATGGAAGGTATAAAATTTATTATCCCCCTATTTAAAAATAATCTTCGTCTACCAACACGCTCATAGCTAATATTAGATAAACAAAATATTCCAGAAGAGCATAAACCATGACCGATTATTAAAATATAAGCTCCTATAAACCCCCAATAATTTATTGTTATAATACCCCCAATCACAATTCTCATATGAGCAACTGAAGAATAAGCAATTAAAGATTTTATATCTACTTGACAAAAACATTTTAATCTAATATAAAAACCACCAACTAATCTAATAATTACTCAAATTAACCCAATTTTTAAATTAATTTTTTGCAATACAATTAAAACCCGCAATAATCCATACCCACCTAATTTTAACATAATAGCAGCTAAAATTATTGAACCCGAAACAGGAGCTTCAACATGAGCTTTAGGCAACCACAAATGAGTAAAATATATTGGTATTTTTACTAAAAAAGCCATTACTATTCTAATATATAGTAATAATATATTATAATCATAAAATTTCATAAAATATATTATTATTCTATTTATTTTATCATAAATAAAAAAAATACCCAATAACAAAGGTAAAGAAACAAATAAAGTATAAAATAAAAGATATATCCCAGCTTGAATTCGCTCTGGTTGATATCCCCACCCAATAATTAATATTAGTGTGGGAATTAATCTACCCTCAAAAAACAAATAAAATAAAAATAAATTTATTATTCTAAAAGTTAAATATAATATAATTAATAATAAAATAATATTTAATAAAAAAAAACTATCATAAAATTTTTTTTTATATAAATTTTCTCTGGCTATAATTATTAATCTTCTAATTCAAATTCTTAATAAAATTAACCCATAAGAAATTAAATCACAACCTATTAAATAACTTAAATTAGAAAAATTTATAATATTTAAACTTAAATTTATAAATATAATCACTATTATTATTATTATTAATTGAACCATTCAAAATATATTTTTTTTAAAACATAAAGGAATTATAAATAAAATTATTAATAAAAATTTTATCATATTTAAATTAAATTATAACTTTGAAAATAATCATTACCATAAGTTCGAATTATTGAAACTAAAATAGAAAGTCCTAAAGCCCCCTCACAAACTGAAAACACTAAAAAAACCATTAATATATATATATTATAATTTAATATTATTAAATATATTATTAAAAAAAAAAAAATACTTAAAACCATAAATTCCAAACTTAATAAAACAATTAATAAATGTTTATGTTTTGAAACAAAAATTATATTACCAAATAAAAACATAATAAAAATTACTAATCATATATTTATTATCATTTGTTTTTATAGTTTAAAAAAAACTTTGGTCTTGTAAATCAAAATTAAGAAATTTCTTTAAAAACTTCAAAGAAAAAGAATATCTTTATCAATAATCTCCAAAATTATTATTTTTTTTAAACTATTCTTTGAAATCATAAAAATATTTTTATCTTCATCTTTAATTTTAACATCAATTTTTATATTTTTCTTAAATCACCCATTTTCTATGGGATTAATAGTTTTAATTCAAACATTATTTATATGTATATTATCAAGAATATTAATTAATACTTATTGATTTTCATATATTTTATTTTTAATTTTTTTAGGGGGATTATTAGTATTATTTATTTATGTATCTAACGTTGCCTCAAATGAATTATTTAAAATTTCCCTATTTAATAAAAGATTTATTTTTTATGTATTTTTATTAATAATTTTTAGATTTTTTTTTAAAAATAATCTATTTTGAATAAATTTTTCTTTTAATGATGAAATAAATAATTTTTTTAATTTATTTTTATTTTTTAATAATGAATTTAATTTTAATTTATCTAAACTATATAATGAACAAACTTACTTATTAACTTTAATAATAATTATTTATTTATTTATTGCCCTTGTTGTAGTGGTAAAAATTACTAATATTTTTTTTGGGCCTCTTCGATCTAATTTTTAAACTAATGATAAATTTATTCAAACCTATTCGAAAATCTCATCCTGTTATCAAAATTATTAATAATTCACTTATTGATCTACCATCTCCCTCAAATATCTCATCATGATGAAATTTTGGATCACTGCTAGCTTTATGTTTGATAATTCAAATTATTACAGGATTATTTTTAACCATATATTATACAGCTAATATTGAAATAGCTTTTTATAGCGTAAATTATATTTGTCGAAATGTTAACTATGGGTGATTAATTCGAACTCTTCATGCTAATGGTGCATCATTTTTTTTTATTTGTATTTATCTCCATATTGGTCGAGGAATTTATTATGAATCGTTTAATTTTAAATATACTTGAATAATTGGAGTTATTATTTTATTTTTATTAATGGCTACTGCATTTATAGGATATGTATTACCCTGAGGACAAATATCATTCTGAGGAGCAACAGTTATTACTAACCTACTTTCAGCAATTCCTTACTTAGGAACAATATTAGTAAATTGAATTTGAGGAGGATTTGCTGTAGATAATGCTACTTTAACTCGATTTTATACATTTCATTTTTTATTTCCCTTTATTATCTTAATATTAACAATAATTCATCTTTTATTTCTTCATCAAACAGGATCTAATAATCCTTTAGGTATTAATAGTAATTTAGATAAAATTCCATTTCATCCCTTTTTTACATTTAAAGATTTAATTGGATTTATTATTTTAATTTTAATATTAACACTACTATCATTAATTAATCCATACTTATTGGGAGATCCAGATAATTTTATCCCAGCCAATCCATTAGTCACACCAATTCACATTCAACCAGAATGATATTTTTTATTTGCTTATGCAATCTTACGATCTATTCCAAATAAACTAGGAGGAGTTATCGCCTTAGTTATATCAATTTTAATTTTAATTATTCTCCCATTTACATTCAATAAAAAAATTCAAGGAATTCAATTTTATCCACTAAATCAAATTTTATTTTGATTTTTTATTATCACTATTATTTTATTAACTTGAATTGGAGCACGATCAGTTGAAGATCCATATGTTATCACAGGACAAATTCTTACAATTATTTATTTTTCTTACTTTATTATCAACCCTATCTTAAATAAAATATGAGATAATATAATTTTTTATTAATTAATGAGCTTGTTATTAAGCATTTGTTTTGAAAACTTAAGAAAGAATAAATATTCTATTAATTTTATACTAAATTTATTTAATAACTTAAAAATATTTTTAACCCTATAAAAAATAATAAAAAATTTAAAGAAATAGGTAAATATCTTTTTCAACATAAATATATCAATTTATCATAACGATAACGAGGTAAAGTACCACGAACTCAAATAAAAAAAAAAGATAAAAAAACTAATTTCAAATAAAACATTAAAGTCAAATTATAACCTCCCATATATATAATTACAAATAATAATCTTATAAATAAAATTCTAGAATATTCAGCTAAAAAAATTAAAGCAAATCCACCTCTTCTATACTCAATATTAAACCCAGAAACTAATTCTCTTTCACCTTCAGCAAAATCAAAGGGAGTACGATTTGTTTCAGCCATTAAAGAAGATAATATACATAAACTTAAAGGTATTATTATAAAAATAAATCAAACCATAATTTGATAATTAAAAAATTTTATTAAATTAAAATCTATAATTATAACAATTCTTGATATTATAATTAAAGATATACTCACCTCATAAGAAATAGTTTGAGCCACTGCCCGTAAACCCCCCAATAATGAATAATTAGAATTAGAAGATCAACCAGCAATTATCAAAGTATAAACACCAATTCTAGTACAACATAAAAAAAATAAAATCCCTAAATTAAATATAATTATATTAAATATGTAAGGAATTAATATTCAAACTATTAATGATAAAACAAATCTTATAACAGGAGAAAAATAATAAACTAAATAATTAGAATAATTTAAATAAACTTGTTCTTTAGAAAACAACTTAATAGCATCACAAAAAGGTTGTAATAAACCTAAATATCCTCATTTATTAGGACCTTTTCGAATTTGAATATAGCCTAAAATTTTTCGCTCTAATAAAACTAAAAAAGCAACCCCAATCAGTACCCCAATAATTAAAATTAATATACCCACAATAATATTTATTAAATCCATTAATATCATTTACTATCTATATATTTAATATATATATATATGACTTCTAAAACCATTACATTTTTCTGCCAAAATAGCATATATTAAAATTAATAATATTCAATTATAATAAAATTATTTTAAATATTTGATCCTTTCGTACTAAAATATTTTTTTTTATTAAAGATAGAAACCAACCTGGCTTACACCGGTTTGAACTCAGATCATGTAAGATTTTAATGATCGAACAGATCAAAACTTTAAACTTTTGCATTTAAATTTTATCTTAATCCAACATCGAGGTCGCAAACTTTATTTCTTATTTGAACTAAAAAAAAATATTACGCTGTTATCCCTAAGGTAATTTTTTCTTTTAATCACTAAAAATGGATCATTTAATCATTTATTTATGTTTATCTTTTAAAAAAAGTTTATTAAATTTTTTTATCACCCCAATATAATATCTTAATTAATTAATATATTTAAATATATACATTAAATTAAATAATTAAAATATAAAACTCTATAGGGTCTTCTCGTCTTTTAATTATATTTTAGCTTTTTAACTAAAAAATTAAATTTTATATTTAAACCAGAGACAGTTCACATTTCATCAAATCCTTCATTCAAGTCTTCAATTAAAAGACTAATGATTATGCTACCTTTGTACAGTCAATATACTGCAGCCCTTTAATATTACATCAGTGGGCAGATTAGACTTTAAATTATTATCAAAAAGACATGTTTTTGATAAACAAGTGAATATGAAATTTTGCCGAATTCCTTTAATTTACCTTAAAATAAATTTAATTTTTATTTATGTATATATATATAAATATACCTACAAATATTATACTAATTTTATCATTATTTTTAATTTTACCAAATTAAAAATTATTTTTTTATAAAAATTTAAATTTTTATTTAAATTTTATTTTAATTAAAATTTTTTATAATAAACTATAATTTTTAAACAATATAAATTTTAAAAATTTTAATTTAATAATTAAATAATTATAAAATTTTAATTTAAAGCTTATCCCCTAAAATATTAAATTTTAAATTTTTATAATTAATTAAAAAATTATAAAATTATTTAAATTTAAAATTAAATTTATTTCTAAAAAAACTAGATATATTTAAAAACGATTAACATCTCATTTCTAATTAATTATTTAAAATAATTATTCAACATTAACTTTTTTAATTAATTAACTCTTTTAAATTCGAGATTTATTTAAATAAATTATTATATTTAATAAACTCTGATACACAAGATACAACAAATAAAATTTACTTTTTAATCAATTAATTTTCAATTATTTAAAACTTCCCCTACAGTAATAATCAACTATAAAACTATTAATTTTTTCTATTAAAAATACTCCAACCCCCATTTTTTCTTTTTAATATTAAAATTTTTTTTATTAATTTAAAATTTATTAATTTTCCCCCTCAAATTAATTAAATTTTAATTTCTTTTCAATGTAAATGAAATACTTTAACAAGCTCTAATTTGATCTTTCTAGAAACACTTTCCAGTACCTCTACTTTGTTACGACTTATTCCAATTTTTAAATGAAAGTGACGGGCAATATGTACATATTTTAATTTTTAATCATTTTAATAAATTAATTAAAATTACATTTAAATCCACCTTCAAATTTATATTACAATAAATCATTCATTTAAATATATTTAATGTAATCCATCATATTCTTAATTATATTCTGCATCTTGATCTGAATTAATTTTTATTTTTAAATTTAAAATATTATTATTACTAAAAAATATTTTTTTAACAACGATATACAAAATTATAAATTAAGTAAATTTATTCGTGGATTATCAATTATTAGACAGATTCCTCTAAATGAACTAAAATACCGCCATATTATTTAAGTTTCAATAAATTATTATTTACTATTTTAGTATTATAAATTAAATTTTTAATAATAGGGTATCTAATCCTAGTTTATATTAAAATTTATTAAATCATAATTTAATAATAAAATTAAATTAAATTAAAATTTCACTTAATAATTTAATATTTATTTTAATAATTAATTATTTATTACAAACTGAAATAATTTAATTTAATTTTTGTTTAACCGCAACTGCTGGCACAAAATTAGTTACTAATTTTAATATTACTAAATCTTAATTTCTTAAATTTTTAATATTAATTACTACCAAATTTAATTAATTACTATTAAAATAATTAAAATTATATACTAAAATTTATATGTAAAACAAATTTATAATAAACTACCAAAAACATAATTATTTTATTATATATGAAAAAATATTACATAGAATTTTTTTTTTTTTTTTTATATATTATATATTTAATATAAATTAATAAATTTTTATTATTTTCTCTTATTTTTTTTTATAATATTAATATTAAAAATTAATATCATTATAATCCGAATACAGATCATTTAAATAAAAATATATTATTAAATATAATAATTATATAAATTAAAAATTAAATAATTATTTTAATAATATATTAATAAATTTATATATATATATATATTATATAATTAATTAAATATATTTATATACTTAAATAATTTTTTCATAACCATCTTTAATAATTTTTTAATAAATAAAAAAAAA